CTTATTAATGAAGTTATAGGATTTTGTATAGAATATAAAAAGAAAAATGATTCCATTTCTACCATTATTATGATAATACATATTCCAACCTGCTTGAATACCAGAAAAATAAATGGATTGGACATTTGATCTTTTCGCTGAGATAAAGGCATAAAAATCAGAAAGAATATATAGAATTAGAATCGGTTTTTTAGCATTTCCCCCCCCCTTTATGTTATGGATTTCATTGTTCAAAAAATGATTCGCAGAGAAGAGAGATATTTTGTTTACGGATTTTTGAGTAGAATACGATTGTGAAGTGTATAAGAAAAGAAGGTTTGTATGGCTTAAACACGTGTGGAGATATCTATAATATCTGTCTTTCTTCTCTTTTATTGTTTTATTGTCGTTTTATGTTCTATTCGGGGCAACACAGGTTGTGCTCTCCGAAAACATAATTTCAATTTTCTATTCAATTAAAAATTCAAATTGAAGTATGATACTTTTCTGATATCTGATAATTCTATATCGGGAACATATATAAATAATATATATCCGTCTAACAATTTATCTTGGGGGGTTTACATATACTGATAATTGTTGTTATAATTAATATTAATAATTCAAATTGAGAAGGATTTTTTGATTGAAAAAATCCATACTGAACTGATTAGTTATATATCATATATCAAGTTGTATTTTCTTATGTCATTAGGAAACCAAAATTTGGAGATTCAAATCCAAGAATCATTCATGCATTCTAAGGCAATAGTTACTGGGTCCTATTTTCAGAAAGTTGAATTTTGTATTTTGCGACTGAAAATCCACATTTTATTTTTCAATAGAAAGGTAAGAGAAAGTTTTGAACATTATGAATTTTGAGATAGACTCAATCGAAATTGAAAGGATGAATCAAACCCAATCAAAAGGGAAGAAGGATTAGGATTTCTTTGACTTTTAGGAAAAATTAAGGAAAACAGAACTCAAGGTGCAAGTACAATAAAAAAGCAGTTCAGTAATCCGGGAAAGTTTTCATCTATTTTGTATTTGTAGCATTTTGGCGACATGGCCGAGTGGTAAGGCAGAGGACTGCAAATCCTTTTTTCCCCAGTTCAAATCCGGGTGTCGCCTGATCAACAAAAAACTTGAAATCTCTTTTTTTCTTCTGTTGATATAACCCGCCGAATGATTCGCCAGCAGAAGCAGAGAAAGCAGACTGTTGATACTTGTGTTGGTCTGGGTGTTTTTATAAAAAATTGTAAATATCCTTGCATTGCATATTTAGGCTTAGCTTTCAAGTAAATATTCGAATGCTCGAGGGGCTATCAAGACTTCGCAATTACCTTCTACTACAAATCAAAATTTTATATTATTAATCCATTGTATAATGACTGGACCTTGGAGAGCCCGATAGGAAATCGAAATAGTTGTGGAAGGGGGCGGAAGATACTTTATTATATACGAGGAACTCACGAAAATATCTCAGTGCTCAAGCATCCAATCAATTCAAATGAGGGTCAACAAAAAAAGAATAGGACCTATTATTACTACATGTTCCATTAGTAACATTCCCTTGAGATGTTACTGCGGATTTTGCTTGGGTTTAATCTTTCCCGATTATAAATCATATAGAAATTTCTTATAAAATGAGCGAATTTATTGGATTGGTTTATTAATAGTCTTCGTTCTTTTTGACTCTGCGCCATTGATTCTACTATTATTAGTATTAGTGAGGAATAATGGAACAATTCCTTTATATTTATAGAGATAGGGGACATAATTCATATGGATATAGTAAGTCTTGCTTGGGCTGCTTTAATGGTAGTCTTTACTTTTTCCCTTTCACTCGTAGTGTGGGGAAGGAGTGGACTCTAGGGGTTCTACTAATTGAGTTAAGGAAGCAAACTGTATCAATATCAATTGCTTTCTAGATGGTTCTGCAACACCTTTGGAACAAAATAAAAATATCTTCATTTTGAAATTCCATTGGACTCGACTGGAGTAATGTATTATAGGAATCATCCTCTTTCAATCAAAGAGCTATTTCAACGATTCCCATGTTTGTAGTTCGAAAGGAAAAGGATCCCAGGAAATTTATTCGAACCTAATTCTTACTAAATTTTCTATTCCAATTAATGGCCTCTTCCTAGGTGATACTGAGGAGGGCCGGACCCTTTTTTTATTTGTTTCTCTCTTTACTGTTCAAAGAAGAAGTGGTTTTGTTAAGTGTATACGCACTTTGTATGAGAAAGAAAGGATATAAACATAGTGGTTGTCTAACGAGATACTATTTAGAATAAGATCGTCAGGTGAGTCACATATTGCGCATTTACCGCTTTCGAATTTTTGAAATTGGATTTAGACTTTTTTAGACTTTATCGACTTATTTCATATCATGGTTCAGGCGTTAAAAATCAGTGAGGTTTACTCTTCCTTTTCGATGCCCGTGGAACTACTGTCAATGGTTTACTTCTTGGGAATGTTAAAAAAAAGATTACTACGTGATTTTTTGAATATGCCTATATCTATCGCTTTTGCTTCATTGATTTGATTCTCTCAATAGATACCGAGATTCATATTGGAAATCAAAAATATAGTAATTCAAACTATAAGACATAGGAGTAATTCAGATTGATCAGAACAAATAGATATAGCAAATAAATGGAATTGGATGCTATGTCAATCCCATATATGGAATTGATATTCGCATATATCAAGATAATATTGTAGATTGATATATAGATCCATATCAAATGCAGCCTCTATCTTTATTTTATTCCAGGGGGCAGCTTTATAACAAGAATCTAACTAATAAATAGTATGGTAGAAAGATTCATCTATTTCTTTCTACCATACTATCTATCTATTAGAATACTGCCGATTCTAGTCCACTCATTTCATTTAAGACATGAAATTGGAATCTTTTTCATTTTATTTCGTCAATTTTGGCTAAGAACTCAGAAGTCAAGTTTCATTCAAATTAGTTAATAATTAATCGTTTTGACTGACTGTTTTTACATAAATGATAAGTAGAAAAGCGGTAGGAACTAGAATAAATAGTGCAGTAGCAATAAATGCAAGAATATTTACTTCCATAATCTCATCGGTTTTTTACTTCGCAATAACTCGGGATTTAATCCCATAGAGATGATAAATCTTTGGCCTGTAAATTCAATGAATGAATATTACCTCTCGATGATCTTGAATCAGATCAATATCATGAATAACAATATCTGAACTATCAAATAAATTCGTCGTCGAGAATTGAATAGTATAACATAGGAAGTTCTTTTATCCATACCGCCCCAAACTTGGATTGCTGACCTAACCCAAAATTCCTTTATTTATTTATCATTTTTTATTATCTGTTCTTTTTTTCTCTCTAATCTATCTAGTTCCTTCTTGTACAATCATCTGATGAAGTCTCATCAAATAGCTCTTCCACTTCCAGTGGTCACATAGTTACAAACCCAAACAAACAATAAAAGCTAAATGGAAAAAGAAAGGAGTTTAGAACGAAACTATTTTTGACTTGGAAGACAAAGAAGTGTGATAAAGATGAGACCGTATAAAATGAATATTCATCAAATTTACTATTTTCCGATTTGTTCTTTCGTCGATGGGGCCTTAAAACAAAATGAAAAATAGGAAAAATGATTCATTCGCCTTTCTAAGAGGAGTAGGATCTTTGGTTGATCTGTCCTTCCCCCTCCTTTCTTCGTAGATTATTAGCCCCGGGACACCTATACCAAAAGCTCAGTGTGCAATTTGCATGAAATCTATTTTGCAACTTCAAACTAGTAAGTCAGGTTCCATAAATCCGTAGCCAGAAAAATAAATTTTTTTTTTTTTGTTTTTTCTGGAAAGTATTTTCTTATATTCAATTTTGTATTGGACAAGAAAGGAATTCCTTTTGTGTATGCGCGCCTCAAAAAAGTATAGTACTCGATTCCATTACATGCATCGGGGGCAATCGAAAAAGCCAGCATTTCTTGGAATACTGACTATAATGCTACCAATAATTGTACTAATCCAACCGCATATGTCTTTCTCCTACCAAAAGGAAAGAAAAAAGAAATAAGGATTTCCCCTTTGCTTTGACAATGGAATTCTTCCCCCGGTCCCCTTCAGAAAAAGGGAGAGATTTTTTGATATATTTATTGGATCCGTCGGGACTGACGGGGCTCGAACCCGCAGCTTCCGCCTTGACAGGGCGGTGCTCTGACCAATTGAACTACAATCCCAGGGAAATACGGGATCTAGCAGAAAATTTGATTCTTTTTTATCTCCGGATCGGGTATTTCTGAAGTACAAAGGGAGTTATATCATCTCATGGCGGATTGGCGAATTATTGGGCCGAGCTGGATTTGAACCAGCGTAGACATATTGCCAACGAATTTACAGTCCGTCCCCATTAACCGCTCGGGCATCGACCCAGGAAGAATCAATTTTCGACTTATTGGTAATCCATGATCAATTTCCTTTCGTAGTACCCTACCCCCAGGGGAATTCGAATCCCCGCTGCCTCCTTGAAAGAGAGATGTCCTAAACCACTAGACGATGGGGGCCCGCTTGACCAACGGCCATCATACTATGATCATAGTATGATCCGTTTTTTGAAATTGTCAATATAATCAAATGATTCTAGCCGAGGGATCTTTCCCCCTTTCAGAATTGCATAGAATTGTTTTTTATTCGTCATTGACGAATTATTCATTAGAATCGACATTAGAAATCTAGTAGTAGTATTTTTTTTTTTTTTTTTTTGAATTATTTCAATTGAATTTATTTCTATTCGAGTCGGTCTTGAAACAATTCATTGCATTTTCTCCTAGACTTCCTAGGTAAATCCATTTTATTATTCAACAATGAGCCACTAGACACTATGTATCTACTGCACGTACTTAATGCATATATACTTATGTTTATAATATATGTACATATAGATATTTTATCCACATAGTGAATAATTCCGGAATTAAATAAAAAAGGCCCTTTTAACTCAGTGGTAGAGTAACGCC